ATCATAAAATATCTTAATTATATGTATAAATATATAATAAGATAATAAAGATTAATATCTTACCTAATTTTATAAATAATAAAATAATAAAATGATAATTAAATAAACTTGGAAATTAATATAATAGAAATTATACCTATTTATTAACTTAATATAAATCTAAAGATTAAACGAAATATTATTATATAAAATTATATATATTAATATAAAATATTATGAGATATAAAATATATTAATATATAATATATTAATATATAATTATATAATATTATAATATAAATATATTAAATATAAAAGTATAATTAAATATATAAAAATGGAAATAGATTATTAATGGTTATAAATTAAAGAGATATAAATATATTAAATATAAATGTAATATTAAATAAGAGTAAAGTAAGATTAATTTATAATTAAAAGTATTTAAATACTAAAGTTTAAATATATATAATAATATATATTTAAACATATAAGGTATATAATAAAAGATGGATAATAATAAATTATATATGGATAAATATTATAAGAGTATAAATAGGTAATATATGGGAATAGTAGTATTATGTAAAGGTGAATATTATTAGATATTTATTTAAAAGGTATAAAGATATATATAACACATATAATAAATAATATGTATAATTTATTATATAATTAAAGCAATATAATGTAATGGTAACATATAAGACTCATGATTTTATTATAACAGTTCAAATCTGTTTATTGCAATATAATAGGTTATATATAAATATATAATAAATAAAATAATAAAATATCTTTATAATATGTATTAATTATTAAAAAGAATATAATATATGAAAATATAAAAGATCTATATGAAGATATAAATAAATTAAAGAATTATTAAATAATTAAGAGATATAATAAATATAAATAATACTTATTTACAGGTAATTAATAACCAACAGGTAGTTAATTATATCATATATATTCTAATATTATATTTATATAATTTATAACTTATATTTGGAATACTATTACTAATTAATAATTTATTAATATATATATATTTTATTAATTATAAAAGTATAATTAATTACTAATAATTAACATACTATAACTAGTGTATAGTTATTTAATATATATATTATAATATTATAATTATATAATTTATTACTAATAATTGACATACTATAACTAGTGTATAGTTATTTAATAGGGGTATATTCTTATTAATTACAATAATATAATTATATACATATATATGGAAATATATAATAATATGGATAATATAAAATATATAAAATATAATAAAAAGTAATATTTAATAAAATATATAATAAATAATAAATAAAGGTAATGAATGATGATTACTAAAAATGATTATATTCATATAAGATTGAAAATTGACGATATGATAGAGAGTATTATAATATAAACTAATAATATTATGAGATAGGTTAATATAACATAACTATTAGGTTGATATTAGTGGGTATATATATATATATTATCTGGTAGGGATTAGGGAATACATAGTTATATTTTAATCTTATATACATAGTTATATATTAACTCATCATTAATATTATTATCACCATATATTTATATTATATAATTAATATATTTATTATCTTATTATATCTTCTATTATCTCCATAGATTTTATATTATCTATAATTAATAGATTTATTATAATCTATATATTATAATATCTATAATTTAGATATTTATATAAATATTATATATAAATATATATAAAATAATATATATATATATATATAAAAATATAATATAATATAATAAAATATATATAGGTTATATAATAATATATAAAAGATATATATAGAGAATATATAGAGAGAGTAGAAATAGATAGAAATATATATATAAATAAGTAGAAATATAATAACAATATAGGTTAAAAAGATGCTATGTATATCAGAATATAAAATAAAGTTGTTATATCAATCATATCACATACATCAATATAATATATATCTTATATACATCACATAAACTTTATGTTATAATACCCTATCTCGTCAATTTTCAATCCTCTCTGACTAACAATCATTTTTAGTAATCATCATTCATTACCTTTATTTATCTTTTATTGATACCGTATTTTACATTTATATAATATTTATCATATTAATTTAATTAATTATTCATTTATTATGTATTATATATTACTATATTATTATTATTATGCATTAAGTAAAAGTTAATCATTTTATTATAATTAATTATTCATTAATTATTAACCATATACCCCCCTTGGTAATAAATATTGCTATTGTAATCATGTGGCAGTTATTAATAATTAATGTTACTTTTATAATTAATAATCTATATTTATATTAATATATATATCAGATTATATAATTATCCTATATTATATAATATATATACATATTATTTTATTTATTATATTAAATTAATATTGCATAGTTTAATATATATCCCATTAATTACTTATATATATTTATTATCCATAGTATAATATATTTTACATATATTTACTATATTTTTATATATTATAATTATTAAATATCCCATATTATTATATATATGAAATATATTAATATTATAATTTTATAATTATACATATTATATATATAATTATATTAATAGATAATAGATAATATATATATTTATATATATAAATATCTATCTTTATTATTATTATAATTAATATAATAATAATTAGAAATTATTATAATAATTAAATAAATGAATAATTAATTATAATCTTTAATATTTAGAATAATCTATAATTATATATTTTAATTTATATAAATTAATTAATTAATAAATATTATTAATTAATAAATAAAATATTATTAAAATTTAAATTAAATTAAATTAAAATTAAATTAAATAATATGTTGATATTAAGTTAAATTAACGGGGAAAAGTGAAAAAAGATAAATAATAAAAATAGTATATATAAATGATAAAATAAAAAAGATATAAATAAAAAGAATAAAGAATAAAGAGAATAGGTGAGGTAATTGAAAACTAACGATATTAATCAAAATATTAAAGTATGGAACATAAAATTATAATTAATAAAAGACAAAGATAAGGTTAAACCAATCTAAACTAGAAATAGTAAAAAAGATAAAAATATCTGAACTGAAACATCTAAGTAAGATATAAATAAACCAATAGGGACTATAAAATTACCGGTGAGGGAAATTATAGGAGTATAAAAGTAATATCATATGATATAAAAATAGTAGTACTACTACTAATACTAAAAAATAATTATAAATATCAAGTACCGCGAGGGAACATGTAATAAAAATCATTGAATATTAATAAAAATTATTTATATATATATAATAATATTTAAATGAAATTTATATAACTTATAATATAATAAATATATAATTATTAATAAATAATTAAATAAGAATTATATAAAAAAAGAATATAAAAAGTAGATATAAATAAAATATAAATGAAAATCAATGAAGAAATACTTTAATAAAGAGCAACTATAGAATAGTGTACCTCTTGTATAATGGGTCAGTGAGTTATTATTATTAGCGAAATAATAAAATTATATATAATAAGATAAAGTTAAGAATAATAGACCCGAAAGTATATGATCTATACATTATCAGGTATATTATAATTATAATATATATAATATATGAAAATATATAAAAATATATATTTAAATTAAATTAAATATAAAAAGAATGTAAAGATATAAAATATTTAATATAAGAATAAATATAATATGACCGAACAGGTAGGTGTAGCAATACCTTCTGAAGAATAATGTATTGAAGTGAAAGGCAAATCTAATATACAGATAGCTGGTTATCTGCGAAATATATCTTAGTATAGCATTTAATAATTTATAACACTAGGTAAATCACTAGATTTGAAGATTAAAAAATATATATAATATAATATAATATATATATATTTTTTTATATGGGAGTTATTATAATTTATCATACGAATCTAATATCTGAACTAGATGTAATATAAAAATTAAATAGTCAATCATAGTGCGATAAGGTACTATGATTAAAAGGAAACAACCTAGACTGTAAAATGTAAGTCCTTAACTATCATTAAGTGGTATCAATCTTATATTATTTATATAATAAATATATATAAATAAATTTCTAATAAGACAATTAATCAGTGGATATGATAGTAATCATCTGCTAGAGAACGTGTAACAACGCATTAATAGATATATAGAGAATAAGAGTAGATATACGGGCCTATAAAGATAGACTGAATTACAGATAATAATATAAAATAAAAATTATTATGGTAGCAGATTACACTATGAGAATAGTGAAGAATATGCTGACTTGAGTAACGTTAGTAGGGTTAAACCCTACCTCCTATAAATATAAGGTTTTACAAAAATTAACGGTCTCTAATTTATTATATGATAATATATATAAAGATGAGTATAATTACTAGAAATTAAATTAACCGTACCGTAAACCGACTCAGGTATATTTATTATTCTTATATTATTAATTATATTAATTAATTTTAATATAAATTATATAATAAGAATAATTATATTATAATATAAATTTATAAATATCTCATAAATTATAAATTAAAAAATATAAATAAAGATTATATAAAATAAGAAGAAGAATAAGAAGGAGGATGAGAAAATCCATATAAATGAACTCGGCAATTAAGGTTAAACCCTTAAAATATAGTGCGACTGTTTACCAAAAACGTAGCCTATTGCAGATCTGTAAAGATTAGTATAATAGGTGCTACCTGCCCAGTGTTAGAAAGATAATATATAATGTTTTAATTAACGGCGGTCTTATTATGAGGATCCGAAGGTAGCGAAATTCCTAGACGTTTAATTGGCGTCCTGCATGAATGAGTACACGATGCTATAATTGTATCTATATGGGTCTCAGTGAAATAGTATTTGCAGTGAAGATACTGTATAACAATAGATTGACGAGAAGACCCTATACAGCTTTACTATAGTGTTATCTTAATATAATTATATTTAATATAATGTAATTTATAATAATTATAATTTATTTAATCATCACTTATATCTTATAATAATAAAATATTTTCTTTTACATATTTATATTAATAATCTAATAAATTAATATTAAATGAAAATAATAATAAAATAGAGATATATATTTTATAATATGAGACAGGGTAACATGGTTAGTTTCGATGGGGCGTCGACATCACAAAATATAACTGATGTGTCTATATGACTAAATTGTAATATATTTTTAAATTTATTTAAGTTTATTCTTAAATATATAAAAATTTAAAGATTATAATAGTATATTAAAATACAGTAATGCTAAATGGTAATTAGTTATTCTTTATATAATATATAATATTATTATAATTAATTAATAATATTTATATAAAGAAATGTTAAATATAATAATATAACTGTGTTAAGATAATTTAATTAACAAATTAAATTAGTACGTAAGTATAGTATAGTGAACAGGCAATAACTAAGTATAGTATGTCGATAGCGAATCAAAGTTACGTTAGGGATAACAGGGTAATACCGCTAGAGAGTTGATATCGTCAGCGGTGTTTGCCACCTCGATTAACTAGACAATAGTTGAGGTTAAATTGGGTTAATTGCATAAATATCTAAGTATTTATATTTTTATATATATATATGACAATATGCAGCGAAGTATATTTTATACATTTAATAGAGAAATATAAACGTTCAACGACTAGAAAGTGAGTAGTATAACAATAATCTTTCCACGAAAGCCCAAAAATATTATATTATATTTATATAATATTTATGACATAGTCTGATCTATATATAAATATATAGAGATATTAAATTAAAAATTAATATAATTTTAATTATTTATTAATAATTAAATAAACAAAATGGTCGTCTAGGCTCAACCTTATGGCCGCAGCAGCTATAAAGGGCATGACTGTTCGTCATATAAAGAGCTACTTGAGATGGGTTAATTACGGCGTGAGCCAGTAATGTTTCTATCATCTATTGTATTATAATAAACTTTAAATTACATGTGTACGAGAGGATTATGTAGTCTAAACCTATGGTTATAATATATTATTATATATTTATTTTTATTATATTTTATTATAATTCTAGAATATATATATATATTATTATATGCTAAGTTTAGTTGAGGTAAATATTGACTGCATATCAAATATGAAACCTATAATAGTTTATTATTAACATTAAAGATAATTATGTTATAGTATTATTATTGTTTTTATACATTAATATTGTATATATATAAAATTATATATATAAATTAATTATAAATAATAGATATAATAACTAATAAAAATTAAATTAATAATTTAATGAAATGATTATATCAATTTTAATTACCTCAAGGGATCCTAGATTAATGGTAAATCACTTGCTTTGCATGTAAGTAATATCGGTTCAATTCCGATGGATTCCATTATTTATATATATTTTATTTATTATAAAATAAATGATCTTTTTAGATGTACCAACACCATGAGGTATAAGATTACAAGATACCGCAACACCTAATGCAGAAGGTATTCATGAATTATATGATCATATTATGTTCTATTTATGTTTAATATTAGGTTTAGTATCATATATATTATTTGTTATAATTAATGATTATAAAGATAATAAATTTGCTTATAAATATATTAGACATGGACAAGTTATTGAAATTATATGAACTATATTCCCAGCTATAATATTATTATTAATAGCTTTCCCATCATTTATATTATTATATTTATGTGATGAAGTTTTAACTCCAGCTATGACTATTAAAGTTATAGGTTTACAATGATATTGAAAATATGAATATTCAGATTTTGTTGATTCATTAGGAGAAACTATAGAATATGAATCATATGTTATACCTGATGATATGTTAGAACCAGGTCAATTAAGATTATTAGATACTGATACATCTATAGTAGTACCAGTAGATACACATGTAAGATTTATAGTTACAGCTAATGATGTAATACATTGTTTTACTATACCTTCATTAGGTATTAAAGTTGATGCTACACCAGGTAGATTAAATCAAGTTAGTGCTTTAATTCAACGTACAGGTGTTTACTATGGTCAATGTAGTGAATTATGTGGTGTTAATCATGGTATGATGCCTATTAAATTAGAATGTGTTTCTATTGAAGATTTCATTGAATGATTAGGTAATAATGATAAAGTCATAATAGCTCAATGGTAGAGCTGTACACTGTTAATGTATAGATCTTAGTTCAATTCTAAGTTATGACGTTGTATGTATAGTCTTTGTTAATAATATATATATATTATATATATATTTATATATATTATTATCTTTTAATTTAATCTATGTCTTTAATAAGTGGTATAGCTAGTATATTAGCTATAGGTTTATTATCTCCAGTTCAAAGTATATTAGCTTTAATTTGTCTATTTGTTAGTATAGCTATATCTTTATATATATCTGGTTATGTTTTAATGGGTATTCTTTATATCCTTGTTTATGTTGGTGCTATCGCTATATTATTTTTATTTATTTTATCTTTATTAAATATTGAATATAAACCTGTAGGTGGTATGAATCCATTAATTATATTTATAATAATTTTAATATTATTACCATTTGATATATCATTTGATTCTTATGCACCTATAGAATCTATTTCTTCAACTTATAATGAATTAAATATTATAGGTTCATTATTTTATAGTGAATATGCTATTATTATAATTATATTAAGTATAATATTAGTATTATCTGTTATAGGGGCTATAGGTATAACAAGATAATGTTAAATATAATAGAATTATTAATAATGTTTATAAGTATATTATTAGCAGTAGCATTTTTAACTGTAGCTGAACGTAAAACATTAGGATATATGCAACGTAGAGTTGGTCCTAATGCAGTAGGTTATTATGGTATATTAATGGCTATAGCTGATGCAGCTAAATTATTATTAAAAGAAATAATTATACCAACTCATGCAGATAAATTAATATTATTTATTAGTCCTATGATATCTTTAATATCTGCTTTATTATGTTGAGCTGTTATACCTTTTGCACCTGGTGTAACTATTTATGATAGTAATTATGGTTTTATTTTAACTTTAGCTATTAGTAGTGTAGGTGTATTTGGTACTTTATTAGCCGGATGATCAGCTAATAGTAAATATTCATTATTAGGATCTATACGTTCTACAGCTCAATTAATTAGTTATGAATTAGTTTTAACAACTATTATATTATTATGTATTTTATTAGCTGGTACTATGAATTTATCTAAATATATATATTTACAAGAAGCTATATGATATGGTATACCTTTATTACCATTAGCTATAATGTTTTATATAGGTTGTGTAGCTGAATGTGCAAGACCACCATTTGATAATGTTGAAGCTGAATCTGAGTTAGTATCAGGACATATGACAGAATATAGTAGTAGTATATTTGTATTATTCTTTTTATCAGAATATGCATCTATATTATTTTTAAGTACATTAACAGCTATATTATTTATAGGTGGAGGTACAGGAATAATATTAGGTTTAAAAGCAAATATATTTGCATTTACATATATATGAGTTAGAGCAACATTACCTCGTGTAAGATATGATAAATTAATTAATTTATGTTGAATGATATTTTTACCTATATTATTTGGTGTAGCTATAGCGATACCTGCATGAATTTATAGTATAGATAGTTTAATAATATAAACTAAATATACTAATAAAAATAATAAATATTCAAGTTAAAGGTAATGAAATGACTGTGATGGAATGGTAGACATAATACATTTAAGCTGTATAGGTATTAACCGTGTGGGTTCAAGTCCCGCCAGTCATATGGGATAGTTCTAATGTTGGTAATTAGACCTATATTGTAGCTATAGTGCCTTTGGCTGCGACTGTTCGATTCAGTCCTATCTCATTTTTATAGGTAACTATAATTTAATGGTAAAATCTCCGTATGTGGAACGGTCCATCTGAGTTCAATTCTCAGTAGTTACCCCGTCTCATTAGCTCAATTGGTAGAGCATTCGTTTTGTAATCGAAAGGTTATAGGTTCAACTCCTATATTAGACATTATTTTTTATTAGACCTTATGATCTAATGGTATGATACAACATCTTCATTGTTGATATACGAGTTCAATTCTCGTTAAGGTTATTATTTTTATAATATATATATTATATATATATTATATATATAATGAATCATTGACTAATTGGCAAGTCCCTTAGATTTGGTCTAAGTTATATACGTTCGAATCGTATTGATTCAGTTATATGCATTACTAGCTTAATGGTAAAGCCCTATAATGTCACTATAGGTGATGTCAGTTCGAATCTGATGTATTGCGATGGTTAATTTGATTTATTGGTAAAATCAGGCTATTTGCTATATAGTCCCTTTATAGGTTCAGTGTTCGATTCACTGGTTAACCGTTTAATTATCCTATAGTTTAATGGTAAAACAATATACTTCTAATATTTAAATATAGGTTCAATTCCTATTAGGATATTTATTAATTTAATAGTTGTTAGATTAATGGTAAATCTTAGATCTTACACATCTACGTTATTGGTTCAAATCCATTACAACTAATTTGTAAGAGTATAGCTTAATGGTAAAGTTAATGTCTTCAACACATTCGATGATAGTTCAATTCTATCTACTCTTGTTATATTTTATATATATATATTATTATTTTATATGCCTTTGTAGCTCAATGGTAGAGCAATTGCTTGAAGCGTGATTAGTCTGAGTTCAAATCTCAGCATAGGCATTTTTAGAGAATGTCGTCTAAAGGTTCGGACTCTTGCCTTTTAAGCAAGCTATACTGGTTCGAATCCAGTCATTCTCATTTATTTTATTATTCTTTTTCTCTTTTTATTTATTTAATGACTAATAATATTAGAGGTTATTTACAATTACATCCTTTTCATTTAGTTGGTCCTTCACCTTGACCTATTTTTACTTCTTTTAGTTTAATGGATTTAGCTTTAAGTCTTGGTTTATCAGCTCATGGTTATATTAATAATATATGAATTATTATTTTAGCTATTATTGTTGTTTTATATAGTATGACTTTATGATTTAAAGATATTATCGCTGAAAGTACATATTTAGGTGATCATACTTTAGCTGTTAAACGTGGTATTAATCAAGGTTTCTTATTATTTGTTTTATCTGAAATTTTAATATTTGCTTCATTATTCTGAGCTTATTTACATTCTGCTTTAAATCCTACTATGGAATTAGGTATGCAATGACCTCCTGCTGGTATTCCTGTTATATCTCCTGCTGAATTACCTTTACTTAATACTATTATTTTATTAGCATCAGGTATTACTGTTACTTATGCCCATCATGCTTTAATTCAAGGTCATAGATCACATACTTTATATGGTTTTTCATATACTACATTATTAATTGCTTTATTCGTTTATTTCCAATATTTAGAATATTGTTATTCTGGTTTCACTTTAAGTGATGGTGTTTATGGTTCTACTTTCTTTAGTTTAACTGGACTACATGGTTTACATATGATTATGTTAACTATTATGTTAATTATTTGTACTTATCGTGTATATAATTATGATTTTACTAATACTAGTCATGTAGGTGCTGAAACTACTATATTATATTTACATGTATTAGATGTTATATGATTATTTATATATATTATAGTATATTGATGAGGAAGTTAATTTAACTTAATATCAACATATTATTTAATTTAATTTTAATTTAATTTAATTTAAATTTTAATAATATTTTATTTATTAATTAATAATATTTATTAATTAATTAATTTATATAAATTAAAATATATAATTATAGATTATTCTAAATATTAAAGATTATAATTAATTATTCATTTATTTAATTATTATAATAATTTCTAATTATTATTATATTAATTATAATAATAATAAAGATAGATATTTATATATATAAATATATATATTATCTATTATCTATTAATATAATTATATATATAATATGTATAATTATAAAATTATAATATTAATATATTTCATATATATAATAATATGGGATATTTAATAATTATAATATATAAAAATATAGTAAATATATGTAAAATATATTATACTATGGATAATAAATATATATAAGTAATTAATGGGATATATATTAAACTATGCAATATTAATTTAATATAATAAATAAAATAATATGTATATATATTATATAATATAGGATAATTATATAATCTGATATATATATTAATATAAATATAGATTATTAATTATAAAAGTAACATTAATTATTAATAACTGCCACATGATTACAATAGCAATATTTATTACCAAGGGGGGTATATGGTTAATAATTAATGAATAATTAATTATAATAAAATGATTAACTTTTACTTAATGCATAATAATAATAATATAGTAATATATAATACATAATAAATGAATAATTAATTAAATTAATATGATAAATATTATATAAATGTAAAATACGGTATCAATAAAAGATAAATAAAGGTAATGAATGATGATTACTAAAAATGATTGTTAGTCAGAGAGGATTGAAAATTGACGAGATAGGGTATTATAACATAAAGTTTATGTGATGTATATAAGATATATATTATATTGATGTATGTGATATGATTGATATAACAACTTTATTTTATATTCTGATATACATAGCATCTTTTTAACCTATATTGTTATTATATTTCTACTTATTTATATATATATTTCTATCTATTTCTACTCTCTCTATATATTCTCTATATATATCTTTTATATATTATTATATAACCTATATATATTTTATTATATTATATTATATTTTTATATATATATATATATATTATTTTATATATATTTATATATAATATTTATATAAATATCTAAATTATAGATATTATAATATATAGATTATAATAAATCTATTAATTATAGATAATATAAAATCTATGGAGATAATAGAAGATATAATAAGATAATAAATATATTAATTATATAATATAAATATATGGTGATAATAATATTAATGATGAGTTAATATATAACTATGTATATAAGATTAAAATATAACTATGTATTCCCTAATCCCTACCAGATAATATATATATATATACCCACTAATATCAACCTAATAGTTATGTTATATTAACCTATCTCATAATATTATTAGTTTATATTATAATACTCTCTATCATATCGTCAATTTTCAATCTTATATGAATATAATCATTTTTAGTAATCATCATTCATTACCTTTATTTATTATTTATTATATATTTTATTAAATATTACTTTTTATTATATTTTATATATTTTATATTATCCATATTATTATATATTTCCATATATATGTATATAATTATATTATTGTAATTAATAAGAATATACCCCTATTAAATAACTATACACTAGTTATAGTATGTCAATTATTAGTAATAAATTATATAATTATAATATTATAATATATATATTAAATAACTATACACTAGTTATAGTATGTTAATTATTAGTAATTAATTATACTTTTATAATTAATAAAATATATATATATTAATAAATTATTAATTAGTAATAGTATTCCAAATATAAGTTATAAATTATATAAATATAATATTAGAATATATATGATATAATTAACTACCTGTTGGTTATTAATTACCTGTAAATAAGTATTATTTATATTTATTATATCTCTTAATTATTTAATAATTCTTTAATTTATTTATATCTTCATATAGATCTTTTATATTTTCATATATTATATTCTTTTTAATAATTAATACATATTATAAAGATATTTTATTATTTTATTTATTATATATTTATATATAACCTATTATATTGCAATAAACAGATTTGAACTGTTATAATAAAATCATGAGTCTTATATGTTACCATTACATTATATTGCTTTAATTATATAATAAATTATACATATTATTTATTATATGTGTTATATATATCTTTATACCTTTTAAATAAATATCTAATAATATTCACCTTTACATAATACTACTATTCCCATATATTACCTATTTATACTCTTATAATATTTATCCATATATAATTTATTATTATCCATCTTTTATTATATACCTTATATGTTTAAATATATATTATTATATATATTTAAACTTTAGTATTTAAATACTTTTAATTATAAATTAATCTTACTTTACTCTTATTTAATATTACATTTATATTTAATATATTTATATCTCTTTAATTTATAACCATTAATAATCTATTTCCATTTTTATATATTTAATTATACTTTTATATTTAATATATTTATATTATAATATTATATAATTATATATTAATATATTATATATTAATATATTTTATATCTCATAATATTTTATATTAATATATATAATTTTATATAATAATATTTCGTTTAATCTTTAGATTTATATTAAGTTAATAAATAGGTATAATTTCTATTATATTAATTTCCAAGTTTATTTAATTATCATTTTATTATTTTATTATTTATAAAATTAGGTAAGATATTAATCTTTATTATCTTATTATATATTTATACATATAATTAAGATATTTTATGATGTCTCCCCGTCCCACGATTTATTATTTATATATATATTTATATAAATCTTACTTTATTCCTCTTTTATATTAATATATTATACTTTATTATAAAAGTATAATATAATTTTTATTATATAGAATAAATAGAACTAAGTAATTTATTAAATTATAAAATAAATGAAAATATTAAGAATATAATATATAGATATATAACTATATAAACATATTAAATATTAGGAGAGTTTATAGTAATATAAATATAAAATAATATTATATAAAATATATATAATATGTTATAAAAATAACGAAACAAAAAATAAAAAATAAAAAAAAAAATAAACAGAAAGAAAAAATAAAAATGAAAATTAATGAACAATCTATTAATGAAAATCATAAGATGAGTTATTTAACAAGATGACTTTTCAGTACTTCTCATAAAGATATAGGTATCTTATATATGATATTTGGTATGATATGTGCAATGGTAGCGACAGCGATGTCAGTTATAATAAGATTAGAATTATCCGGACCAGGTCCAATGTATTTACATTCAAATAACCAAGTATTTAACGTATTAGTAACAGGTCATGCTATAGCAATGATTTTCTTATTCGTAATGCCTTTCTTAATTGGTGGATTTTTACGACGCGGTCGAGTTGTTTTTAGAAATTATCATAAATATAAGATATGAATAATATCTCCAGTGTGTGATTCAATAGTGTGTAGATCACTAGTGCACTGAGACCTAAATACAGGAGGGCAGTCCAACGAGGCAGTCTTTGAAGGTTGTAGGAAATGGCAAAAGGATCAAAAATTAGGATATGATCCAAGTAGTCTAGGTCTAGCTCTAGTTGTGTTATTAAGTTTAACGAAAGTGAATCTTCATATTAAAACCGGTACAGCGATAGCTGGTAATCCTAAAATTTATTATGCAAATAATGAAATAAAAAATATCAGCGGCCAAATAATTACAAGAGGTATAAATGAAACCATATATCTCAAAATCACAAGTAAGGCCAAAACCGACACAGAGGAGGACTTAACTAACACACAAGATATGAAAGTAGTAACTAATAAAGGAACAAAATTATATCAGGAGGAAAACAAAAGCAAACGCGGGAACCTCGGAAATGATAGATTATTGAAATTTATAATGAACAATATAAAAGTACTTTGAGTAAAATCAAAGGATACTGTAATCTATCTTTATGTATATATAATATATATATTATATATAGTTTTTGACCTAGTATCTTCAAGTGTCCAACAAGAAGATATTAGCATAAACGGGGGCAAGATAAGCAAAAAAGCAAATGTTCTAGGTAATGCTAGAAATACTGGGTGCTATAGTTATAGAAGAAGGACTATAGATTACCAGCCAAAGAGTGTTCTACTTGGAGAAAAGCTGAATTTGCGATGCCTTAACAAGAATTATCTAACAAATGTACGTCATTATTCAACAATCAAGGACAAACCTAAGTTGTCAAATACGGTGGTTAAGAGATTAATAATGAAGAATGGTGTTTTAAACTGACCAGATAATAAAACTTTAAGTTTTATTGATAGGGAGGTTTTCAAAGAGCAGATGGAGTTAGTTAAGAAAGCGGAAAGTTATGGTACACATAGTAATGAAGTTTACCAGCAGCAAATATTATTATGTAAATCTTTATATTTCAGAATAATGGCAGTGGATAAATTATCTAAATCAACAGGTTCTAGAACCGCTGGTATAGATAATATAGCATTTACAAAAAAAAATGAAAATATTAAAGATTACATAGAGTTAGTAGAATGATTAAAGATAATAATTGATAATCCTGAATTATATAAATCTGATCCTATTAGAAGAATATGAATACCAAAAAGTAATAAGTCGTTAAGACCTATAGGTATTTCTACTATTAGAGACAGAGCTTTACAACATTTAATAAATTTAATTTTAGAACCTTTAGTCGAAATGACGGGGGAAAAACATAGTTATGGATTTAGACCAAATAGATCAACTAAGAATGCAATAGCATATCTTAGAGCTCAACTTAAAACTATGGATACAAAACTTAGAAGTAATATTAGTGATGCAAATCTTAATAACAATATAGTAAAACAGATGTGTGAGGATAAATGAATCTTAGATGCCGATATTAAAGGTTTCTTTGATAATATTAATAATAATTGATTAATAGATAATTTATTCTTAAATAATAAGCTGAAATATATTATTAAATCTTGATTAAATAGTGGTGTTATAGATAATAGTGTTTTTCATAAAACTGAAAGTGGTACACCTCAAGGTGGTATAATATCTCCTACATTAGCTAATTTCACGTTAAATGGATTAGAAGATGTTATTAATAAGGCATTATACCCTATAACTAAGAGTAAAGAACAAAGGATAGTAATTAAATTACCTGATAATACAAAAACTCGTATACCTTATGGGCTTGCTTATGTAAGATATGCGGATGATTTTGTTGTTATAGCAAGATCCAAATATATTATTGATAATTTAGTACTACCAGCTATTAAAGCTTTTCTTTTAGAAAGGGGTTTATCATTAAATTATGATAAAACTAAATTATTTAGACTTAAAGATAATTCTAAGCAATTAGATTTTTTAGGTTATACATTTAAATATCAAGATAAATGAAGACATGATAAACATGTGTTTTATACTAATCATGCTGGAGCTAGGGGTATAGCTTTATATCCCAATAAATTGAAAGTTTTAGCATATATTGATAAGATAAGACGTATTTTTTATAAGTCTCAAAATTGAGATGCGTATAATTTAATAGCTAAACTAAATCCCATCATTAGGGGTTGGTCTAACTATTATAACATGGGAAATTCTTCACGTTATAGAAGTCTAGTTAGAAATGCTATATATAATTTAGTATGAAAATGAGCTCATAGGAAACACAGACGTTGAGGTAAAAAATTAATAGCTAGAAATTACTTTCTAACTATTAATAAGCTAAATGAGAAAAATCCTAATAAATCTAGTTATACTAAAATTAAAAGGGTTAAATGAGTCTTTCATGGTATAGTTAAGGGTGATTCTAGATATGGTGGTAAAATCAAGAGTATTTACTTAGTGGATACAGTTAATAGTACTCAACTACTATCTACTAAACATTATGTATTGCCCAAGAATTTATGACATGTTCATGCATATCATCCTGATTATATGAAAGTTATAGAATTCAATACTAATAATAATTTTAAATCAATGGGTCTTAATTCATCCTTCAAGGAGAGACTATTGAAAGCTCAGGACAACTTATGTACAGAATGTAAAAAACCTCTTCTATCTTCAATAGGTTTATATGAAGGATTGCATATCCATCATGTTACACCTATACATAGAGGAGGTAAACGTAATGATATCAATAATATGGTATTATTACACTCATGATGTCATTACGAGGTAGACCATAATATCAGAAGCGTAGATAAAAAAAAGTAAAGTATAATTAAATACAATTTATTAAATTTATCTATTTGTTAGGGTGAGCCGTATACGTGGTGACATGTACGTGCGGTTCTTTTAGGGGATTGGTTAGTGATAACCTTTTCCATCTATAGTGGGAATTTCTATTTACCTATTATGATTGGTGGAGTTGATATGGCATTTGCTAGATTAAATAATATTAGTTTTTGATGTTTACCACCTGCATTAGTATGTGTTATAGCATCATTATTAATTGAAACAGGAGCTGGTACAGGTTGAACGGTATATCCTCCTTTATCATCTATTAGTGCTCATTCAGGTCCATCAGTTGATTTAGCTATTTTTGCTATTCATTTAACTAGTATATCTTCATTATTAGGTGCTATTAATTTCATAGTTACAACTATTAATATGAGAAGTATTGGTATTCATATGACAGATATGCCATTATTTGCTTGATCAATATTCTTTACTGCTATATTATTATTATTATCATTACCAGTTTTAACAGCAGGTGTTACATTATTATTAATGGATCGTAACTTTAATACAGGTTTTTATGATGTAGGAGCTGGAGGTGATCCAGTCTTATATCAACACCTTTTCTGATTCTTTGGTCATGGATGGCCCTTTATAATCGTGAGATTATTTATGCATTACACTATATGCTTAAAACTTTAATTTATATATTATATTTATTATTATATATTTTATTTGTAATAAGCAGATACTTAATATATAATTATTATATTATCTATTTATATTAATTATTTATTAAGTATATCAGAGACTACACGTGTAACTACTTTATAATTTTAATTATTTATTTAAAGTAGATGATATAGTCCTTATAGCACCCAGAAGTTAATTAGGCTTCTTTTTAAACATTACTATATGCTGGAATAATTTATTTTATATTAAATATATATTAATTATATAATTTATATATAGATATATTATATAGTATAATTATTATATAATATAATAAATCAATCAGCAGGTAACCTTAATGAGGGTACCTCAGAGACTAAACGTAATGGAACCACAATTAATAATAATAATTTATATTATAATTAATTTATATTAAATTTATTATATTAATTAATATATAAATATATAATTAATTAAAGTATAATAAATATAAAATATATATATTATATATAATAATTGTGATTTAAGATATAGTCCAATTAATATATATATATTAAAGCAAAATTATATATAACTTAGGTATAATATTTTTATTAATTATACCTATAATACCATTTATATTATATATAAATAATTGAGAAGAGATAAATAATAAACAATATAATATTATAAAAGAGAGATATATCACTAAAGAAAAAAATAAGACAGCATATAATAATGAATTAGGATATTATATAGCTGGACTATTAGATGGTAATGGCCAAATTACTTTAGATAGTATTATCTTTAATTATAGTAATGGTGGTTTACCATTAGCTTATTATATATTAGAATTATTAGATATTAATAGAAAAAATAAATATATTAATATTAATATAGCTAATAATCAATTAATTATTCAAGGTGAGGATAATATAGCTAGAATCATTCATTTAGTTAATGGTAGAATTAGATCTCTCGATCGTTATTCTGAAATTGATTATTATTTATTAATGAATGATTATAAAGGTTTATTATTAGTACTTGATGAGACATATGATTTTTATAATACTTGATTAGCTGGTTATATAGATGCTAATGGTGATTTCTTTTTTAGAATAGATTCTAAAAATGATATTCATACTATTTATATGGGTTTAATTATATTTTCTAATAATGATGAACTTCTTCATCAGATTAAATCTTTTTTAGGTGGTTATGTAGATTTTAATAATAATATTAATAAATATTATTATAAATCTTATCATGATGAATATCTTAATATTATTCATATTTATGATAATATTAATTTTATTTCTGAAAAAAAAAGAAGAGAATTAATTTATATGAAAGCTATTCATCATACAACTAAAGGTCGTTTTGATCTTCATGGTTTATTATTCCTTAAAATTTCAAGATTTGTTAATAAAATCAATAAATATAAATAATTATCTTATCTTTAATTTATATTTATTATATATTATATATTTAGGTTAATATTATATATTAAATAATTGTGATATAAGATATAGTCCTTATTAATGAATAAATTATATTAATATAATTTATTATTTATTTTCAAGTTATATTTTAATTATTCCTGGTTTTGGTATAATTTCACATATAATTAGTACTTATACTAAAAAACAAATATTTGGTCAAATTGGTATGATTTATGCTATTGGTAGTATTGGTTTATTAGGTTTCTTAGTTTGAAGTCATCATATGTATGTTGTTGGTTTAGATATTGATAGTCGTGCTTACTTTACTAGTGCAACTATGGTTATCGCTATCCCAACTGGTATTAAAATATTTTCATGATTGTTAAATTCCTTCAGTAAGAATTGTTATATGATCAAAATATATAACTTATATTTAAATAATATTTCATCTAAAGGTATTGAATTAAATAAAATTGATATTTCATCTAAAGGTATAGAATTAGGTTTAAATAATAATAATGTATTATTACCTGATATAAATATAAATAATATATATAAAACATTTCCTAGAGGAAATAAATTTTATATTCAACCAAATAATGTAAATAAAGAATTAGTTGTTTATGGTTCTAATTTACCCTCTTCATTAAATATTAAACCTTATTCTAAAATAGTTAGAAATATGGTTAATATTCCTAATAGAATATTATATATATTAGTAGGTATAATTATATCTGATGGAACTATAACTTATGCATCTAAAAAGAATTTAGAGGATAGTATTTTTCAAGTCGAAGATTATACTATTATTAACTATAATGATAGAGGATTATTGACAGAACATAATAGTAGATTTAGATTAAAACAAAGTATAGATGATTTTGAATATGTATGATATGTTTATAATATATTATCACATTATTGTTTATCTTTACCTGTTAAAACCAAAACAAAACTTAAAGGTAAAACATTTCAAGGTCTAGAATTAGTTACTATGGCTTTACCTTGTTTTAGTTTATTAAGACGTTTATTTTATACAGGTAGAGTTAAAACTTTACCTTCTAATATTTATGATTTAATAAATTATGAATCATTAGCTCATATTATTATGGGTGATGGTGCTTATAATCACAAAGGTATTACTTTACATTTACAAGCTTTTACTATACAAGAATTAGTTATGTTGATTAATATATTTTATATTAAATTTGATATAAAATCTACTATACATAAACATAGAAATAAACATGTTATATATATTGGTGTTGAATCAACTAAGAAATTATATCCTCATATTGAACCTTTTATTATACCATCTATGAGATATAAATTTCATAAATCTTTATGAATGAAATAATTATATATAAGTTATATAATATATGGGGCAAACTCGGGAAACATCCTTTATATAGAATATAAATATATAAAGGACAATCGTCGAACTAAATCACAAACTTATATTTATAAATATAAGATTTATAGCCGCCCCTTCGGGGCGGCTTTATTTCGGGAAACTATTGTGTAAAAGCGTAGAGATTAGACGCTCCAGGTAGTCTAAGGATATCTTATCTATGATTGCCTAAGGTATAATCCTAAGTCATCAGTAATGACAATAAGTTTTTATCACTTATTTAAGTATATAAATATTATTTTTATATATGAGACGGTATAAATCAACTGTGATCTGAAATGATTAAAGATTTATATAATGAGCTACCCTATATGGTGGAGAACTACGTTTAGCCGTTCCTATGTTATTTGCTCTTGGTTTCTTATTCCTATTTACAATAGGTGGTACAACAGGAGTTATGCTTTCTAATGCTAGTATTGATATTGCTTTCCATGATATTATTAAGTGTCATGTTTAAATATCACTATGATAAATTTATTTTATCGGTATAATTTATTTTATGCTAACGGTAAAACCTTTAAATATCTTACTAGTTAAAAACTTTTATAGCCCCCCCGAAGGGGCGGTTATATATGCATAGATAGTTCTTATTTATAAGTTTAATCTATTAAAGGCAATACCGTGGAAATGTATATATTTACATATCTGTAGAGACTATACGTGATAATTATAATTATAATTTATAATAAGATATAGTCCAATCCTTTAGGCAACTAAAGATTTATTGACTTATTATGTTGTTGGTCTATTTTGGCCCTTTATAAATATTTAGGTTTATTTTATATTTATCTTGTTATTGACTATATGCTGGAAACTATATTTATATTTTTTATATTTTATTTTTTTTTTATATAAATATATTATCAGCAAGTAACGTTTAACGTAACTTCAGAGACTATACGTCAATTATATAATTTATATGTATATATATATATATACAATATAATTAACCTTAATGATTATTCATTAATATTTAAATTATATAAATAGATAGTCCAAATATTATATATAATAATAATTATATATATAATAAGCATTTCCATTATGTATTATCAATGGGAGCATTATTTAGTTTAATTGGTGGTTATTATTATTGAGGTCCATCAATGTTTGGATTAAATTATAATAAAGTATTAGCTGAAGTTCATTATTGAATATTATTTATATCAGTTAATATTATATTCTTACCAATGCATTTCTTAGGATTAAATGGTATGCCTAGACGTATACCACAATATCCTGATTCATTCTATGGTTGAAATTTAATCTCATCATGAGGTTCAATAATGTCTATATTATCAGTTATTATAGCTTTATATAGTGTATTAATACAATTAGATAATGGTAAAAATGAAAGAGAAGAAATACATGTTACACCTGATTTCTTAGAATCTAATAATACTAGATCAATTAGAGATTCTGATTTAGAATTAATATTATCAAAACCTGCTAATTATCATACATTCTTAGAATTACCTATTCTAATCCAACACTATTAATTTAATTATATAAATTTATTTATATTTATTAATTTAATATAGTTTATAATTATAAATTATTTAATTATAAAAATATATTCAGATCTTAAGATCTTATAATTATTCATATTTATATTATTTTTTATATATATATATAAGGTAAGATGCATATATCATATATATATATATAGAATTAAATTTCTAAAATATAAAATTAAATATTTAAGAATAAATATTATTTAATAATATGCCAATACGTAAAACAAATACATATTTATCATTGGTAAATAGTTATTTAATTGATAGTCCACAACCTAGTAGTATAAATTATTGATGAAATTTAGGTTCATTATTAGGTTTATGTTTAGTTATACAAATAGCTTCAGGTGTATTCTTAGCTATGCATTATAGTAGTAATTTATTATTAGCTTTTGATAGTATAGAACATATCATGAGAGATGTTAATGCTGGATGATTATTAAGATATATTCATGCTAATGGTGCTAGTTTCTTTTTCTTATGTATGTATGCTCATATCGGTAAAGCTTTATATTATGGTAGTTATAAACAACCTAGAATTATGACATGAGTTATAGGTGTTATAATATTTGTATTAACTATGGCTATAGCATTCTTGGGTTGTTAATATAGACAATAGCCCAATATAATAATATTATTACAGCTTTGTTTAAGTAATTAATGTTAATTACATTTAATTAATGTTTACAAGCATTTATTTAATTAAAGTTGCATTACATTATTAATGTCTATATATATATAATTAATATATAAGATATAAATAATATAAATTTATAATATAATTATAGTTTCTTTTTTAATCCTGTTATTTAAATAAAATTAAGTATTAATTTATATTTAAAGGATTAAAAACTTGGCAACAAAAGTGTTTACGGTTAAAAATTATATATAGACCGTCGAGGATACTAGAATCTCGCTACAGACTGGTTCACTTTTGGATATCGTAAGATATTAAATGTACAGTCGATATATGTATTGTCTAGTTTATGGACAAATGAGTCATTGAGGTGCTACAGTTATTACTAACTTATTATCAGCTATACCTTTTATAGGTAATGATTTAGTACCGTTAATCACACTCTCATCATTATTTTTAATTTCTCTTTAAAAATAAAATCAAATAAAAAAATAAAATGAGCGGCTATATATAGTGATATATATATGATAATTGGGTGAATTGCGGGAAAATCTATATATATATATATAGATAATCCGCAGCGAAGTATATTTTATACATATATATAAATATAAATAAATATATAAAGGAATATAAACGTTCAACGACTAGAAAGTGAGTAGTATAACAATAATCTTTCCACGAGCGCCCAACAACTATATTAATATTAAATTAATAATAAAATATTAAATATAATATAGTTGATGATATAGTCTAATATCTTAGGTGACTAAGAATGAATAAAGATAAACACTTTATAAAATGGTGAGTTATAATGTCATTTGAGGTGGTTTTTCAGTAAGTAATCCTACAATTCAACGTTTCTTTGCTTTACATTTCTTATTACCATTTATATTAAGTGCATTAGTATGTATGCATTTAATGGCATTACATGTTAATGGATCATCTAATCCTTTAGGTGTAACAGGTAATATAGATAGATTACCAATGCATCCTTATTTCATATTTAAGGATTTAGTGACTGTATTTGTATTTATATTAATATTTAGTTTATTTGTATTTTACAGTCCTAATTCATTAGGTCATATATGGCCCTATTTATTAATAAATATTATATTATTATTAATATATTTAATAAATATGTATTGTGCTATATGCTGGAAGTTATCAATAGATAATAATCAGCAAATATTAAATTTAATTAATATTTCAGAGACTAAACGCACACATATTTTAAATTTTAAACGTTTTTATCATATAAAATATAATAAAAAATTATATAATGATATTAAATTTAATCAATGATTAGCTGGTTTAATTGATGGTTCAGGTTATTTTGATTTAAAAAAAAAAACTATACCATTTTTACAAATAACATTATCATCAGAACATTATGAATTATTAAAAATAATACAAAATAAATATGGTGGATATATTAAATATAGAGCTGGACATCATTCAGTAAGATATACATTATTTAATATAAATAATATAATAATTATATTAAATAATATTAATGGTAATATAAGACATACTAAAAGATTAACACAATATTCTAAAATATGTGATAAATTAGATATTAAAGTTAAATATCCTATAAAATTAGATAAAAATAATAAATGATATAGTGGATATTTTGATGCTTTAGGTACTATTAACTATACATTTATAAATAATAAACCTTTATTATATATTAATATTACTGAATTATATTATCATGATGTTATTTATTTAAAATATATATTTAATGGTGATATTATATATTTAAAACAAAGTAATGGTTTATTTAAATGAGAAATATATAATATTGATAATTTATTAAAATTTAGATATTATAATATATCTGATATTAAAAGTTATAAATTTAATAGAATTAAATTAATTAATTTATATATTAAATTATATAATCTTAAAGCTTATAATAATGATTCAATATATAATATATATTGAAAAGAATTTACACGTTTATGAAATAAATAAAATATGAATTTATAGTCCTTTTTAGCATTCTGATAATTATATACCTGGTAATCCTATGGTTACACCACCTTCTATTGTACCTGAATGATATTTATTACCATTCTATGCTATTTTAAGAAGTATACCTGATAAATTAGGTGGTGTATTAGCTATGTTTGGAGCTATTTTAATATTATTAACTTTACCATTAACTGATAGATCAATTATTAGAGGTAATACATTTAAAATATTATCTAAATTAGCTTTCTACTTATTTATCTTTAATTTCTTATTATTAGGTAATTTAGGTCAATTACATGTAGAAATACCATTTATAGCTTTAGGTCAATTTGCAACTCTTTACTATTTTGCTCATTATATAATTATTATACCATTAATTTCAACTATAGAAAATATAATGTTTTATATAGGTACAATTAATAAATAATTATAAATTAAATAATAAATATTCAAATAAAGGTAATATAATGAATTATAGCTCAATGGTAGAGCGCTCCACTCATAATGGATTGATCTCGGTTCAATTCCGAGTAATTCAACACTTTGCATTAACTACATAAATTTGATGTAGGTTTAGATAAAACGCTAAATAGAGACATAACACATGCATGTTTATATATATTATATAATTATATTAATATATAATTTATTTATATAATATTAATTATTATTTTTAATAAATATATCGATATAGTATTAAGTAGATTATTATTAATAATATTCATTAATTAATGTATATAGATAATTATAATATAATTATAATATATAAGCGATTAGGTGAGTATAATAAAGTTAAATTAACTTTAAGAGATGTAGGTATTAGTATTAATTGACTAGCCAAAGACCTCTACTCCATGGTGGAAGCCATAAGGAGCACATAGATATTATATCTACTACTATTAGTAGCAGCAGTGGGGAATTATTGACAATGATCTAACGATTGATCATGTTATCTATTAAAGATTTTGTTTTATTTATAATATTTATAAATTATTTAATTATAATTATTATATATAATTATATTTATATATAATCTACTATATAAATATATATATATAATATCTACAAATATATTAACTCACATTAATATAATGTTATATTTTATATTTTATATAAAATGAAATAGAAATAAATATTATATCATAACAAATATATCTTAATATATTAATTAATAATGATAATTAATAATATTTAGTCCTTACTAAGATGTGTGCCAGCAGTAGCGGTCATACACACAGGGCAAGCGTTTATCATCCTTGGTATAAAGGATCCGTAGGCTTAATATCGATTATTATTATAATCTTTTTAATGGATTATAATTAATTATTTTATTTTTTAATTAATTTAAAATAAGATCTATTTATATTATTATTTATTATTATATAATAAATAATTTTATTATAAATATATATAATATATATTAAATAAATATTAATTTATTAAATATTAATTTAATTAATTAGTAAATATAATATAGAATAATCATAGAATCTTATAAATTTAATATGTAAATTATATAAAGAGTTAATATGCTATGACATATAATAGACAGCAAAGAAGTTAAATAATAAGATTGACGCTGAGGGATGAAAGCTGTAATAGTGACATGGATTCGGTACCCATTTAACTGCAGCCGTAAACTATGTATATCACGTAAATCATTTTCACTTAATTTCACCAACCCTAATACAAGTATTAATTATATAGTTTATTCTTATAATTTTTATACATTAAATATAATTTTATTTATATCTAATTAGATTAAAATAATAATAAATTATTATTATTTAATATTTAATTATCTTTTATTAGTAATAATAAATTATTATAAATAATTAATATTAATTATTAAATATATAAATTATATATCATTTATATATTAAAAATAAGTTATAAATAAAAAGATATATAAAAAATAAATAAGAATATATAAGAAAATATTAGGTTATTATATAAAAGTATAATACTAGATTATTAAAGTTAAAATAATATCAATATATTATAATATATTAGACTATATTTATATAAAATATATAAATATAATATAAAATAATAAATTGTTTTTAATGGAGATAGTATAATTATATAATAAATGGATATATTAGAATTAAAATTAGATCTAATTATTATAAGATAATAAAATTTAGTCTAAGTATTATTATATTATAATAAAATGTCTTATACTAGTTTAAAAGTAAATGAATAATTTTAAAGATATATAAAATTAATAATATAAAAGTGTAAATATAATAATTTATTAATATTTAATTATAAAAAAGAAAGATAGATAGTAATATAAATATAATAAATATTATAGGTGAATAATAAGAGAGATTTGAGCAAATTAACATTAAGAATATACCACCAGACTAGTACGTTCGCAAGAATGAAATGTAATACATTAGACGGTTATATACCGATACAGTGGATCATGCTGTTTAATTGGACGATACCCCATAAATCTTACCATTTCTTGAATATATTATTTAAATATATATAATTAAATATATTAAATATATTAATTATTATTTTTAATAATTATAAATTAATAAATTTATTATTTATAAATATAAATAATATACAGGCGTTACATTGTTGTCGTCAGTTCATGCCATCATGGTTTATTATTAAGTTATGTAATGAACGAAATCCTTGTTTAGAATTTTATTTTTATAAAATTTTATAAAATAGTATAATAGAGATATTATAGTAAGTAAAGGTTAAAGACTAATCCGCATGACCCTTATGAAATGGGCTACAGGTGTGATACGAATTAACTATTAATTATATATCTTATAAATATAGATAAATATGAATTAGTTAAATTAAGGAATTATATCTTTAAATGAATTAATACCTGAAACTCGGTATTATAAAAGAGGAACTGTCAGTAATCATATTTTAGTATAATATGGTGAATTTGTCATATATTTCGCACTAATCACTCATCAATAGCACAGATGGATTTTATAAATATTTATATCTTAATTATATTTCTTATATTTATATATTATATCTTTTATATATATAATATACGTATATTTATTTAATATATATTAATTATTAATATGATATTATTCTATATATATCTAAGTATATTTTATATTTATATATAAATGAATTATTATATATATAATTAATTATTATAAAAGTATATATCGATATAATAATTATAATGTATAATATATTTATATTTATATATTAATATAATTAATATTAATAAAATAAATTAATCTATATAATAGATATTATCAGATGAATTAAATATTAAAAAATATAAATTAATAAAATAAAATTTTATATAATATGAATATACAATTATAAATTAATATAAATAAATAAAAATATGATGATTATAATAAAATATAAATTATATTTTATATAAGTGAAAATAAAGAATATAAAATATATAAATAAATTATAATAAGTTGAATTATTGAAAAAAGATGATTTAGACATTTAATAAAGTAAATAATATAAACGAAAAAGAATATAAGAAAAGAAATTAAAGATTAATAAAAATATTTATTAGAAATGAAAAATATGCTATAAGTTGAAATATAGTTCGGGTAAGGGAACTTGCTCGGGGTTTATAAAAATATTAACTATTCAAATTAATAAATAGCTTATATCTCAACGGTAGAGAGCCTGATTGATAATCGGGAAATATAGGTTCGATCCCTATTAAGCTAACATTGACATTTATATATATTAATATATTAAGATTATATAAAAACTTAGAAATGCAATTAGCACTTGCAGCTAAGTATATAGGAGCTAGTATAGCTACTATCGGTTTAGGTGGTGCCGCTATTGGTATCGCTTTAGTTTTCGTAGCATTAATTAATGGTACATCACGTAATCCTTCATTACGTAGCACATTATTCCCTCAAGCTATCTTAGGTTTCGCCTTAGCTGAAGCTTGTGGTTTATTCTCTTTAATGATTAGTTTCTTATTATTATATGGAGTTTAATCTATTTATTCATTTTTTTTAACTGACATATAGTATAATGGTAATACACATTACTACGGATAATGTTATAGGTGTTCGAATCCCCTTATGTCATATGTTACTAGTATCTCTAGTTTCATTTATAGTTTATTTAGCTTATAATCCTAATACTCAACATTATAATAGATTAGCTTCTATTAACTTATTATTCATAAGTTATTTAGCTTGAGAATCTTTAAATATACAATATTCTAATATTACATTATTTAATGATTGATTTAAATATACATCAGGTAATAGTCCTATAGTTATATTATTAATTATATTAGTTTTAAGTTTACTAATATATAGTACAATAATTATTAAATATAATATATCTAATAAATGAATTGCTTTATTAATGATAATAAATTTAATAGGTTTAATATTATTACCTATGGTTAATGATTTAATTCCTTTATATGTTATTATAGAATTACAATCTTATTCATTATATATTATAACTGGTATTTATAATAAATCATATAATGCTACTCGTGGTGCTATATTATATTTTGTTACAGGTGGTGTAGCATCAGTATTAATCTTATTATCATCAGCTGAAGTTTATCATCAAACTGGTTTAACTAATCTTAACGAATTAAGCACTTATTATTTATTTAATAATAACAATATATTTAATTCTTTTAATATTTTAATTATAGGTCTTATATTTAAAATGGGTCTAGCACCATTACATAGTTGAAGTATAGCAGTTTATAGTTATACTCCAACTTATATAACAGCTTATATAAGTATAGTAGCTAAAGTATCTATAATGTCATTTATATATTTAAATATATCATTATTTAATTCACAAATATTAATATTATCATTTTATTTATCTATAATAATAGCTGCATATATGCCATTATATCAAGTAACAATAAAAAGTATATTAGCATATAGTGGTATATTAAATTTTGGTTATTTAATAACTGCAGTAATATTAGCTGATCAATCATATTATTTATATATATTACAATATAGTTTAACACATATATTAATATTTTATATTATATTAGTGATAGGATCAAATACAGTTAAACCATCATCACAATGATCACCAATAGTAAATGTTAATGAATTATTAATAAATAATAATACATTAATTATAATATTTATTATATGTTTATTTTCATTAATAGGTATACCACCATTACCAGGTTTTTATGGTAAATATTATATCATAGTAGCTTTAATGGATTCTGGTTTATATTTAGAAAGTTTAACTATTATTATATTTAGTGTTATAGCTACATATTATTATGCTTATATAATTAAACAATTAGCTATTAATTTAAATAACAATAATGATAAAGTATTAATTAATAATACTGTATCATTAATTATAAGTATATATATTGTTATATTAATAAGTATATATTTAATTTTACCAACATTATTAGAAGGGTTAACATTAATAATAAATTAATATGTTTATATATTATATGATAATAGCACCTATAGTTGCGTTAGTATTGGTAGGTTTAAACTGATTATTAGCACCAAGTAATGCTTACATAGATAAAACAGGTCCATTTGAATGTGGTTTTACATCTTATCAACAATCTAGATCTGCTTTTTCTGTAGCTTTTATATTAGTAGCTATATTATTTTTACCATTTGATTTAGAAATATCATCAATATTACCATATGTAACTAGTGCTTATGTTAATGGTTTATATGGTTTAATTATATTAATAATATTTTTAACAATATTAGTTATAGCATTTGTATTAGAAGTTATATTAGAAGTATTAAAAATAGATAGACAATATCTTAAAAATAATGCGAATACAGAATATTATAAAATATAATATTCAATTCAATATTAATTATTCAAATGAATATATATTTATATATATGAATATATAATAAATTAATTAATAAATTAATTAATCATAATTAATTAACAAGAATAGATACTAAATTAATTTAAATATATAAATTAATTATATAGATAGATATTTATATAAATAGGAATAGTAAACTATTTATAAATATAATATTAACAAAAGTAATAGATCTACTAATACCAGTAGAACCTAAAACTTTAAGTAAACCTTGATCAATATATTTATTCATATTACCAGCTAATAATAATACAGGACGTATTAATATATTATTTAATAATTGATCAAAATATATTCTATTACTTAGATAATTATAAACTTTATTATTAGTTAATTTATAATTAAATTCATAATAATAAACTAAGATTATAGATAATGATAAACCAGCTATTAATGGTAATAATTTAATATATCAAGGTAATGTGAATTCTGTTTCTATAATATAATTATTATTAGGTAAATTAAATGCATAATGACCTATAACATTATCTCTTTGATATCCAATAAATATACTATAAAAGATTAAAACTAACATAGGAATTAACATACCATAATTTTCATGTACATAATTATAAATATATTTATTACTTTTAGGTTCATTTAAGAATGTTAGATATAAAACTCTTATAGAATAAATACTAGTTAAAGTAGCTGAACCAACAGCGAAATAATATAACATATAACCACTAAATGAATAAGAACCATATAAACTTTCAATTATTATATCTTTACTATAATAACCTGTTAAACCAGGGATAGCCATTAAAGATAAAGAAGCAGTTAATATAGCTATATAACTAAATGGTAAATAATTAATTAAACCCCCATATTTTCTTATATCCTGAGTTTCAGATAATACACTATGAATTATACAACCTGAACCCATAAATAATAAAGCTTTAAAGAAAGCATGACAATATAAATGATATATAGCTAAATCATAATTACTTATCCCTATAGCTAATAACATAATTGCTAACTGTGACATTGTAGATAAAGCTATAATTCTTTTTATATCATTAGTAACTATAGCTATTAAACCACTAATAATAGTTGTGAAACCTCCTAATCAACATATAAATATTAATATACTTGGTGAATATTCTAATATATTATTAGATCTAACTAAAACATATATACCGGCACAAACCATTGTAGCAGCATGTAGTAAAGCACTTACAGGTGTAGGCAATTTATCATAATATCTCTATTATGTTGGACTATATCTTCATATTCTTTATATGTTTCACATTTAGTCTCTTAGAATTTTTATATTTATTTATTTATTTATAATATATATATATAATTTTCTGCTAATTAACCATATATATATATATATGGTAGTTTAAGCATATAGTGAAATTTAACGAGGGCCAAAAGATTAATTAAGACCTAATTTATAATAAAATTCAGGTAATAAATGTTTCTTAACTAATAATATAAATTTATGAGTTGAATTAGCACGAACTCTAACTCTATATCTAGTAATTAATTTATTATTATTTATATATTTAATAACTAATATAGTACTTTTAATATTATATTGTTTATCTAAATAATTAATTAATTTAATCACTTCATCTTTACTAAATGTATCAGAACATAATATTATAGAACTAGTATAAGTACCATCTCCCATTAATCAATGAGCTAATGATATTGGACTAATATTTAAATATTCAGGTAATATTTTAATATATTTATTATTAATATAATCATATTTATATCATAATTTATGTAAATCTAATATATCAGGTCTATATTTAGTGCTAAATCAATATTGAATAGGATTATCTTTAGGATATGGTGATGGTAATGTATCATTACATAAAGATTTTAATTTATTAAATTTTAAATAATTAACATAATTTAAAGATTTAGATGAAAATGTTCATTCTAATCTAGCTGATTTATTATTAGGTGATAAATTTATATGACCATCACCTAATAATTCACCTATTATAATCTCTTTAACATTATCTGATATATTTATATTATATTTATTTAATTCATTATTATTTAATAATTTATAACTAAATAAATATTTATATTTATATATTTTATTATTATTTAAATATTTAGTTATTGTATTTCTAGATATATTTATTCTTCTACTACATTCAGTTATAGAATTATATTCATTTAATAATTTCATATTAATTATATCATATATTCAGATCATTTTACCTTTTTTAGGTTTACGATTATTTGTTGTAATATTATTTACATTATTCATTATATTTCTTTTATTTATTTTCATCATTTTTTTTTCTTTATTTATATTTTTTATAATTTATATAAATTATAATTTATAATTATATATAATTTTATATTATAATATAATAATGGGACAAATGAATAATTAATTAATTAATTAAAATAACGGGATAAATGAATAATTATTTATTAGATAGATAGATAGAAGGAAGAATTAGAATAAACCTAACTTAAATATGAAGAATCAATTTTATATCAAAAAGATTCTAACATATGAGGTTTAACTAATTCTATAAATTTATCTTGACAAGATTCATCAATTTTTATTCTATAACCGTCTGGAAGAGCTCTACCTAAAGTATATGTTAAAACTAAATAACATTTAATATTAAATTTAAATTTTAATATATGACATAATATTTCAATTTCTTGATGATTAAAATATTCAGTTGATAAAACAGTTGAACCATCAAAATAACCTACACCACTAGTTCAATGAGCTAATGATATAGGTGTTATAATATCATAAATATTATTAGGTAATATTTTTAAATATTTTTCTTCAGATTCATCTCATTTATATCAATTATTATATATATCATATAATTGTGGCATATATTTAGTACTAAAACTATATTGTTTAACTTCACCTTTATCCTTATTAGGATAACGTGTAGGTGCAGTATTAGTACATAAAGATTTTAATATATTAAATTTTAAATAATTAACATATTCTAAAGCTTTAGGTGAAAAATATCATACTATAGCTGCTGTTTTAGATGATTTATTATTATTATTAATATTCATATTACCTTTACCTAATAATTCACCAGTAATTACCTCTAATATTTTAGGTGTAAGTATAATATATTTATTTAATAAATCTTTAGATAATTCAATATTACTAAATATATATCTATATTTATATAATTCTTTATTATCAAGATATTTACGTATTGTTTGTTTATTAATACCTAATTCTTTATTACAAGCAGATATAGACATATAATATTTATTATTAACTAATTCCATAGTCGTTATATCATAAACATATATAAGATTATTATTATTCTTACATGATGTATTATAATTGATTATTTGTTTAGATAAATTATAATTTATTATATTTCTTATATTCTTATTTAGCATTTTTAATTTATTAATTGTGTTGAGATAATTGATTAATTATATTATTAATTAATTACAATTATCTATTCTATAATTAAAATTATATAACTAATTATTAATAGTTAAATTATAAATATAATTATATTTATATATATAATAATAAATATTATATATAAGTTATAATAATCCAATATTATAATAATAATAAAGAGATATTATATAAATATAATGAATAATTAAAATAATTATACATATATAACCGCCCCAAAGGGGCGGCTATAACACTGAAAAGATATAAGTATTGAGGATATAAATATACCAAATACTCTGAATAAATAAGATAATATATATTATATATATAATAATATATAAATGAATAACCTTAATATATATAAATATTATATATATTTTATAGTATAAGCCTCAGGTTTATATTTAGGATCTATTTTATATCAAAATGATTTCAACATATGAGGTTTAACTAATTTAATAAACTCATCTTGACTATCTTTGTCAATTTTAAGTCTATAACGTTCAGATCTAATTTTACCTGTGTAATTATGTCTTTTACTTATATAACAATTTAAACCATATTTACGATATAAAATATCACATAAGAGTTTAACTTCCTCTACAGTAAAATTTTCAGTACATAAATGAGTTGATTTATCAGCGAAATAACCATCACCGCTGGTTCAATTAGCCAGAGCTAATGGAGTTAATAATTCCTCAATATTAGATGGTAATACTTTAATATATTTATTTTCTAAATAATCTCATTTATATCAAATATTATGTAATTGATATAACTGATACATTGATTTAGATTTAAATGAATATTGAGTAGGTTCTAATGCCCCTTTAGGTGTGTAAGGTGATGGTAATGCATCAGTACATATTGAAGATAATATATCAAATTTAAGATAATTAATATATTCTAATGCTAATTTAGCATAAGTCCATGATAAATATGCTGTTTCCACTGTATTACTTCTAGCTATGTGGCCATCACCCAATAACTCACCAGTTATAACTTCTAATTGTTTAGGACCTAGTGTTATATATGTAGATAATATTTTATTAGATAAAGGAGTATAACTAAATACATATCTATGTTTAAATAATTCCTTATTATCTGCATATTTTATTATAGTACCTCTATTAACTCCTAAATATTTGTGACAGTCCATTATAGTTTTATAAGGTACACCCTTAATTAATACCATAGTAGTTATATCATATGCATATATAACTTTAGGATATCTAGGTTCTCTTAAGGCTGTTTTATAATTTCTATATTGTATATATACAGGATTTATCATATTATTATTAATTGAATTATTATATACTCTATTTTCATTATTACTTATATTTCTTTTATATTTATTATTTATTATTTCCTTATGGAAACCCTCCATTGACTGTAAAAGTCAAGAGTGTAAGCCCAGTTGAGAACTTTTGGCTGTCGCGGCTAATACTAACAATAATGAAACAATATTCACTAATGAAATATCAAAATGTTTAGTTAATAAATTAATAGTTTCAAAATCTAAAGCTCTATAATTAATTAACATTAAACCTAATGCTATAACAAAAAATGTATCACCCATACGATTCATTAATATTGCTGATAATGCAGATTTCATACCTGCTATACGTGTTGATCAAAATGAGATTAATATATATGATATAACACCAACATATTCTCAACCAACAAATAAAAGTAAATAATTACCAGCTACAATTAAGATTGTCATAAATATAACAAATATACTTAATAATATTAAGAATATATTACGTTTAGGATCATGCGCCATATAATATATAGCATACATTAATACACTTAATGTAACTATATATACAGGTACTAATACAGTCATAGATAATTCATCTAATGATAAATCATAAGAGATATTAATATCTCCTATATTTAATCAATTACCTAGATCAATTCAAATAGATTCTTCATGATTATATTTTAAAAAATTCATTATATTTTATGACCAATAGAACCTCTTAAACGATAATAAGCTACTAATAAGCTTAAACCTATAGCTGATTCAGCACCAGCTAAAATTAAAATAATTAAACTATAAATAGTACCATAAGAATCATCATAATAACCACTTATATTGATAATTTTCAATGTAACAGTTAGTAATAATATTTCTATAGCTATTAATAATGTAATTAAATTATTACTACTCATATAATATATAAGTAATGTTGTTATAATTGCAATCATTGTTTCTTTCTTTAATAATTTAATATTCTATATTATATATTATATTCGTGAATAGCCGCTTTATAAAAGGTAATATAATAGTAATTTATTTATATTATCATTTATTATTTATATAAATAGGGTGTATGACTGAGTGGTTTAAGGTATGATATTTGAGCTATCAAGGTTTATAACCCACGTGTTCGAATCACGTTGCACCCGAAATGATTATGGCGGAACGGTATACGCGATTAACTTAGGATTAATTTTTTATGGGTTCAAATCCCATTAATCATATATATTTAGTTTTTATAAATATTATTTGTCTTTAATTTATATTTTATTTTTATTAAGTATTACATTATTAAATAGATCTTTAATATCATATGCTAAACCATTAATTTTAATATCTAGTATATTATTAGTTATACCTACATTATCAGATTGAAATGAAATAGGTATATATTATACTTCAGATGGTATAGCTGATATATTTATATTATTAACTGCTTATTTATTACCATTAAGTATTATAGCTAATTGAAATAATATAAAAAATATATTATATTTTGAATTAGTTTTAACATTAGGTGCTATATTATTAATAAATTTTATGTGTCAAGATATGTTATCATTCTATGTTTATTTTGAAGCATCATTAGCTCCATTATTTATTTTAATAGGTCTTTACGGTGCCAATAACAGAGATAAAGCATCTGATTATATCTTAATTTATACATTATTTAGTAGTTTATTTATGTTATTAGCTATTGGTACATATGAAGTTTTAATTGGTAATACAGATTATCAATCTATTAGTTTAGTTGTATTAAATACTGATTTACAATGTATATTATTTATATGTTTATCTATAGGTATTATGGTTAAAACACCATTAGTACCAGTTCATACTTGATTACCTGTTGTACATAGTGAAAGTCCATTAGCTGGTTCTATGTTATTAGCTGGTGTAATATTAAAATTAGCAATATATGCTATAATACGTTTAATATTACCTAGTTTATCTGATGCTACTGTATTATATACACCTGTAGCTTATCTTATATGTGTTATAACTATAATATATACATCTTTAATAACATTAAGACAAAGTGATCTTAAAGTGATAGTAGCATATAGTTCTATAAGTCATATGGCTGTATGTATATTAGGTATATTATCTAATAATATATTTGGTATAAATGGTAGTTTAATAATGAGTATAGCTCATGGATTTGTATCACCTGCTTTATTTATTATAGTTGGTGGTATATTATATGATCGTTATCATAATAGATTAATTTATTATTATCAAGGTTTATTAACTTATATGCCTATATTATCTATATATTTATTAATATTATCATTTAGTAATATTGGTACACCTTTAACTGTTAATTTTATAGGAGAATTATTTAGTTTAACAGGAGCTATACAACGTTCAACTATTATAGGTATAATATCATCTTTATCAGTATTATTATCAGCAGCATATATGTTAAAAGTTACTAATAGATTAACAGGAGGTATTAAAACACCATATATATCATTAACAAGTGATTGTACATATAGAGAGAATATATTAATGTTATCATTAATAATACCTACAATATGATATGGATTATTTCCTAATGGTATAATAAATATGATATGACAAAGTACAAGATTATTATATATATTCATAATAGGTAAGTTAAATGATAATAGGTTAATGGTAGACCCTGGCACTTCCAATGCCACTGTGCGTGTTCGATTCACGTTTATCATATCATCATGTTTTCAGCTGGTGCTGAGAATTTATTGCAAATAAATTTATGAGGGTTCAATTCCCTACATGATGTCTTATTATATAAAGTCTATATATTATAAATATAAATATATTAATTAGATATTAATATTATTAAATTAAGCTAAATTAATAAGATTTAACAGATTGTATCGTAATTGGTAACGAGTCAACATTGGGTGTTGAAACTTAGGGGTTCGAGTCCTCTCAATCTGATAGTCTTTATTTATTTTATCATTAAATTTTAATTATTATATAAATGCCTCAATTAATCCCATTCTATTGAATGAATTTATTATCTTTCGGTATATTAGCTTTATCTATATTATTATATTTAACAGCTACAATAATATTACCTAATATTTTACGTTTATTAATAGCTAGATCTATTATTATCCGTATATAAATTATCATTTATTGATTATTTTTTACTTTATATAAACCATTTAAAGGTTAAATTTATATATAATATATAATGTTATATTCACCACTTGATCAATTTGAAATTAAACCATTATTAATGGTTAATAATTATTTAACTTTATCTATTACTAATTATAGTTTATATATTATAATAGTTATATTAATAATATTTAGTTATAGTTTTATAATAACTAATACTTATTTAAAAGGTTCTAGATGAGCTGTAGCAATTATTGCTTTATATGATACATTATATAATTTAGTATCATCTCAAATAGGACGTGCTGGAGGTATTTATTTCCCTTTAATATTTACTATATTTAATTTTATATTTATAGCTAATTTAATATCTATGATACCTTATTCATTTGCTATATCTGCTCAATTAGTTGCTATAGTTTCATTTAGTTTAGCATTATGAATTGGTAATGTTATATTAGGTTTATATTTACATGGTTGAGGTTTCTTTGCATTATTTGTACCTAGTGGTACTCCTTTACCATTAGTTCCTGTTCTTGTTCTTATTGAAGCTCTTTCTTATAGTTCTAGAGCTATTTCTTTAGGTTTACGTTTAGGTGCTAATATTTTATCTGGTCATCTTCTTATGCTTATTTTAGGTTCTTTAATTATTAGTCTTATGAGTTCTTCATTATTAGGTTTTGTTAGTGGTTTTATTCCTATTATCGCTGTTGTAGCTATTACTATTTTAGAATTTGGTATTGCTATTATTCAAGCTTATGTTTTTAGTATCTTATTATCTGGTTATATTAAAGATTCTGTTGCTCTTCATTAATTATTCATTTTTTTATTTTATTTTTTATATAAATATATATATTTTATTTTTTTATTTTAATATTATTAATTTTAATTAATAATTTATTTATATATATCTTATAATTTATAAGATAATTATTATATATATAATATAATATAAATTATTATAAGTATAATTATATGTATTTAATAAAGTTTAAGGGAATAATAGTGAGATGCATAGAGGATAATTAATAAGATAGATACGATGCCCTATTTATTTTATTTGGTATAAATATATAAATAAATTCTAAATAATATGTATAATTTATTTATTATTTATTCTTGCAATATTATTTTATTTAATTTTTAATATATATATTATTATATATAATAAAATATATTAATATTTTAAATAATAAAATATATTAATATTTTTA